AATGAATTGCCTGACAAAAGGATTACCTTGATAGGGTAAATTATGTAATAGCCATTACATTCATTATATTTAATAGAATTAAACTATTTCTAAAAGTATCAAAAACTCATGTGCATCGTACACTAAAATATAAAAAGATAAGCTAATAAAGCTACTGGGTTCATACCCCATTTATAAAGGTTCTACTCCTTTTCTTTTTAATTTTTAACAGTTTATCAAAAATCATATTTTTTAGAATATTAGTTTTAGGAACTCTTATCACCATCTCCGCTAATTCCTGGCTTAGAGCTTGGATAGGACTAGAAATTAATTTGTTGTCTTTTATCCCCCTAATAAGAGATAATAAATTAATATCCACCGAAGCTTCCTTGAAATACTTCCTTACCCAAGCAATAGCCTCTGCAGTTCTACTATTTGCTTTAACCTCCCTATTTATAAGTTTCATAAATAATTCTTTTTCATTTCTGAAAATAATTATTTTCTTCTCCCTTTTAATAAAAAGAGGCTCAGCTCCATTTCACTTCTGATACCCAATAGTTATAGAAGGTCTCTCTTGAATAAATGCATTAATTCTAATAACCTGACAAAAAATTGCCCCACTAATATTAATCTCTTATGTAATCATTAAACCGCTTTTCATTATAACCATTATTCTTTCAAGAATAATTGGAGCCTTAGGAGGACTTAACCAAACATCTCTTCGTAAGTTAATAGCCTACTCATCAATCAACCACCTTGGGTGAATACTAGTGGCAATTTACAGAAGAAATTTCCTATGAATAAATTATTTTTTGTTTTATTCATTTTTATCATTCACGCTAATTTTAATATTTAACGAATTCAAAATTTCACATATCAACCAACTTTTTTCTTCATTTTTCAATTCTAAAACTATAAAATTTATTGTATTTTTAAATCTCTTATCTTTAGGAGGTCTCCCCCCATTCTTGGGATTTTTCCCGAAGTGAATAATTATTCAATCATTGTCTGCTAACTTACAAATTTTTTTATTAACTTTTATAGTAATAATGACCCTAATTACTCTTTATTTCTATCTACGACTGTGCTACACCGCTTTCATATTAAATTACTCTGAAAACAATTGATTAACTACATCTTTTTATTTTAATTCTCAAATAATCCTATTCATGGCCTGTTCATTCATTTCCGTGTTTGGATTATTTTTCACTACTTCACTCTACTTTGTTTATTAAGGCTTTAAGTTAAAAAAACTAATAGCCTTCAAAGCTATAAATATAAGAAAAATCTTTTAAGCCTTAGTAAAATTTTACTCCTTTAGAATTGCAGTCTAACGTCATTCTTGACTACAAGGCCTGATTAAAAAGAAAACTTCTTATAAATAGATTTACAGTCTATTGCCTAAACTTCAGCCATTTAATCGCGACAATGACTATTTTCTACAAATCACAAGGATATTGGAACACTTTATTTCATTTTCGGTGCTTGATCAGGATTAGTGGGAACATCTCTTAGAGTACTAATTCGAGCAGAACTAGGTCACCCTGGAGCACTAATTGGAGATGATCAAATTTATAATGTCATCGTTACAGCACATGCATTTGTTATAATTTTTTTCATAGTTATACCAATCATAATTGGAGGATTCGGAAATTGATTAGTTCCTTTAATACTTGGAGCTCCAGATATAGCTTTTCCACGAATGAATAATATAAGCTTTTGATTATTGCCCCCAGCTCTTACTCTCCTTCTGATGAGAAGAATAGTAGAAAATGGAGCTGGAACTGGTTGAACAGTGTACCCCCCACTTGCAGCTACTATTGCTCATAGAGGACCATCAGTAGATATAGCAATTTTTTCTTTACATTTAGCTGGAGTTTCATCAATTCTTGGTGCAGTTAATTTTATTACAACCATTATTAACATACGGTCAACAGGAATTACGTTTGATCGAATACCTCTATTTGTATGATCTGTTGGAATTACTGCTCTTCTTCTCCTTTTATCTCTACCAGTTCTCGCTGGAGCTATCACCATACTTTTAACAGATCGAAATTTAAACACCTCATTCTTTGACCCAGCTGGAGGGGGAGACCCAATCCTATACCAGCATTTATTTTGATTTTTTGGGCACCCCGAAGTATACATTTTAATTCTCCCTGGATTTGGAATAATTTCTCACATTATTAGCCAAGAATCTGGAAAAAAGGAAACATTTGGAGCTCTAGGAATAATTTATGCTATGTTAGCAATTGGATTCCTTGGATTCATTGTGTGAGCTCATCACATATTCACAGTAGGTATAGACGTTGACACCCGAGCTTATTTTACCTCAGCAACAATAATTATTGCTGTTCCTACAGGAATTAAAATTTTTAGCTGACTAGCAACTTTACACGGAACACAATTAAGCTACTCCCCATCAATCTTATGGGCGCTTGGATTTGTTTTCTTATTTACAGTAGGAGGATTAACTGGTGTAGTACTAGCTAATTCATCAATTGATATTGTATTGCATGATACATATTACGTAGTCGCTCACTTCCACTATGTCCTATCAATAGGAGCTGTATTTGCCATTATAGCTGGCTTCATTCACTGATTTCCCTTATTCACAGGATTAACACTAAATAACAAGTGGTTAAAAAGTCAATTTATTACTATATTCATTGGAGTAAATTTGACCTTCTTCCCTCAACACTTCCTTGGATTAGCTGGAATACCTCGACGATATTCAGATTATCCAGACGCCTATACTACTTGAAATGTTATCTCATCAATTGGGTCAACAATTTCATTAATGAGAATTTTATTCTTCCTATTTATTGTATGAGAAGGATTTATTTCTCAACGTCAAGTTCTCTTTCCTATTCAACTAAGCTCATCAATTGAATGATTACAAAATACCCCCCCTTCCGAACATTGCTACTCTGAACTTCCACTTCTAACTAATTTCTAATATGGCAGATTAGTGCAATGGATTTAAGCTCCATATATAAAGAGTTCCTTTTATTAGAACAAATGTCAACATGAGCAAGCTTCGGTCTCCAAGATAGTTCTTCACCTTTAATAGAACAACTAACCTTCTTTCATGATCATGCATTAATAATTCTAGTAATAATTACAATTTTAGTAGGATACTTACTGTTTATATTATTCTTTAACAAATATGTTAACCGATATTTACTTCACGGACAAACAATCGAAATTATTTGAACTGTCCTCCCTGCAATTACACTTCTATTCATTGCGTTTCCATCCCTTCGGCTTCTATATTTATTAGACGAAGTAAGCGAACCATCAGTGACATTTAAGGCAATTGGCCACCAATGATACTGAAGTTATGAATATTCAGATTTCTCAAACATTGAATTTGACTCTTACATAATCCCAACCAATGAACTTTCAACTGATGGATTCCGACTATTAGATGTAGACAACCGTATTATTCTACCTATAAATTCACAAATTCGTATTCTAGTAACCGCTGCAGATGTCATCCACTCTTGAACTATTCCGTCTCTTGGTGTGAAGGTTGATGGAACACCAGGTCGACTAAACCAATCTAACTTCATAATTAACCGGCCAGGACTATATTATGGCCAATGTTCAGAAATTTGTGGGGCTAATCACAGATTTATACCGATTGTAATCGAAAGAATCCCAACCAATTACTTCATTAAATGAATTTCTAACAATATTAATTCTTCATTAGATGACTGAAAGCAAGTATTGGTCTCTTAAACCACTCCATAGTAAATTAGCACTTACTTCTAATGAAAAAATTAGTTAAACTCATAACATTAGCTTGTCAAGCTAAAATTATTAATCTATTAATATTTTTTAATTCCTCAAATAGCCCCAATTAGTTGATTAAGAATAATAATCATCTTCTCCCTGTCTTTCATTGTTTTCAATATAATAAACTACTATTCCTTTTATCCTGCAATACCTGAACCTAAAAGATCACAAAAATCTAAAGCTTCCTCGCTTATATGAAAATGATAACTAATTTATTCTCAGTGTTCGATCCATCATCAAGCATTCTAAGTCTTTCCTTAAACTGACTAAGCACCTTCTTAGGGATCTTAATAATTCCTTCTATATACTGGCTAATACCTTCACGATATCATGTATTCTGAAACACCATCCTCTCCACCCTACATAAAGAATTTAAAACTCTTTTAGGTCCCACCAGAACTAATGGTTCAACATTTATTTTTGTATCCCTATTTTCAATAATTTTATTCAACAACTTTATGGGACTCTTCCCCCACATCTTCACTAGAACAAGACATTTAGTTCTCACATTAACCCTTGCGTTACCTTTATGGGTTTGTTTTATATTATTTGGATGAATTAATAATACTCAACACATATTTACACACCTAGTACCTCAGGGAACACCAGCAGTACTTATACCATTTATAGTTTGCATTGAAACAGTAAGAAATATAATCCGTCCAGGAACTCTAGCTGTACGATTAACAGCAAATATAATTGCTGGACACCTTCTATTAACACTTTTAGGAAACACTGGACCCTCTCTATCCTCAATACTCCTCTTATTCCTAGTGGTTGCCCAAATTGCTCTCTTAATTTTAGAATCAGCTGTAGCCATCATCCAGTCCTACGTATTTGCTGTATTAAGAACACTTTATTCTAGAGAAGTAAATTAAAATTAATGTCAACACACTCAAATCATCCATTTCACTTAGTAGATTACAGACCATGACCCCTGACAGCTTCAATTGGAGCTATAACTATAGTTTCAGGACTAGTTAAATGGTTTCACCAATACGACATTTCTCTATTTGTTCTAGGTAACGTCATCACCATCTTAACTGTTTATCAATGATGACGAGACGTATCACGGGAAAGTACCTTCCAAGGTCTACACACTCTAGTAGTCACAACCGGATTACGTTGAGGTATAATCTTATTTATTTTATCAGAAGTATTATTCTTTGTATCATTTTTCTGAGCCTTTTTCCACAGAAGTCTAGCCCCAACTGTAGAATTGGGACTAATATGACCTCCTATGGGCATTACCCCATTCAACCCCTTCCAAATTCCATTATTAAATACAGTAGTTTTACTTACATCAGGAATTACTGTTACATGAGCTCATCACAGATTAATGGAAGGTAATCACTCCCAGGCTACCCAAGGTTTATTCTTCACAGTAATACTAGGTCTTTACTTTACATCCCTGCAAGCATATGAATATCTAGAAGCCCCTTTCACCATTGCCGACTCTGTTTATGGTTCAACATTCTTCATAGCAACAGGCTTCCATGGAATCCATGTATTAATCGGAACCACATTTTTAACAATCTGTTTAATCCGACATTTAAATAACCACTTTTCTAAAAATCACCACTTTGGATTCGAAGCTGCTGCATGATATTGACACTTCGTTGATATCGTTTGATTATTTTTATATGTATCTATTTACTGATGAGGTGGATAAATCTTATCTGTATAGTATATAAGTACATTTGACTTCCAATCACAAGGTCTGTTGATGAACAGTACAGATAATTTTCTTAATATTCATAATTGGATCAATGATTATAATTATCTCAATTGTAGTAATATTACTTGCCTCAATTCTCTCAAAAAAATCAGTAGTCGACCGAGAAAAAATAAGTCCATTCGAATGTGGGTTCGACCCAAAATCCTCTTCTCGACTTCCCTTCTCCCTCCGATTTTTTTTAATTACAATTATTTTCCTAATTTTTGACGTAGAAATTGCACTAATCCTACCAATCATTTTAATTATCAACTTTTCTAATTTATTCATTTGAACCACTACATCAATTTTCTTCATAATAATTCTACTCCTAGGGCTTTACCATGAATGAAATCAAGGAATGTTAAACTGAACAACTTAGGGTTGTAGTTAACTATAACATTTGATTTGCACTCAAAAAGTATTGAACTTTCAATCTACCTTAAACTACTAGAATATGAAGCGATTTATTGCAATTAGTTTCGACCTAATCTTAGGTAAAATTACCCTTATTCTCCTTAATTGAAGCCAAAAAGCGGCTTATCACTGTTAATGATAACATTGAGATCAAACTCCAATTAAAGAAATATGATGTTTCAAGAAAAAGCTGCTAACTTTTTTCTTTTAATGGTTAAATTCCATTTATATTTCTATTTATATAGTTTAATAAAAACATTACATTTTCATTGTAAAATTAAAATATTTATTTTTATAAATTACTAAACTTAATTCACTAGCTTATTCAAAGGTTTAATAAACCTCCCCAACATCTTCAGTGTTGTGCTCTAAATATAAGCTATCTGAATAAAAATAAATAGACAACCCAACTAAAATAATTATCCAGAAAACAAAAGATAACAAATAAATTTTTAATCTATTATCCTGAAGAACTTGATTAACCTGAGTATCTTCAACTAACTTTTTAAATAGTTGCTGTCCTCCAAAGTATTCAGATCAACCGTGATCAAATCTTTTAAAAATATTTTCTCCTATCACCAACGGGCCTCTAATAATCCCATAAGTAGAAATATAGGGCATAAACCACATAGACCCCAGAAAATTTGTCGAAGAATATCAATACATAGACTTATTAAAAAAATATAAAGAAACATTAGACATTATGTACCCTAATAATCCTCCAACTAAACAAACTAATAAAGTTAGTAGCTTCAAATGCAAGGGTAAACAAATAACTAAAGGTCTAGGAAACATTAATCATCTCAACATTCTACCCCCAACAATTCTTAAAACTAATAAACCAATTATTCTTCTCAACATAACCCAACCTTCGTCACTTACTATTCTAAGAGATAAATTCTTACAAGCCCCCGTCATTGTATAATAAACTAATCGAAAGGAATAACAAGCTGTCAGCCCTGTTGAAACGAAAAATAAAAGAAAAGCAAAAGCATTCACATAAGACAAACTAACTATCTCCAAAATTAAATCCTTAGAATAAAATCCAGCTAAAAAAGGTATACCACACAAAGTTAAATTAGCAACATTAAAACAAGAGGATGTTATAGGTATTATTAAACTTAATCCACCTATATAACGAATATCCTGATTATTATTCATATTATGAATAATAGCACCAGCACATATAAACAATAAAGCCTTAAACAAAGCATGGGTTAATAAATGAAAAAAAGCTAACTTATAAAATCCTATTGCCAAAATTCTCATTATTAAACCCAACTGTCTCAAAGTAGATAAAGCAATAATCTTTTTCAAGTCAAACTCATAATTAGCTCCCAACCCCGCCATAAACATTGTTAAGCCAGATAACAATAATAACAAATTACCCAACCATCTACTACAAATTAATACATTGAACCGAATCAACAAATAAACACCAGCAGTAACCAAGGTTGAAGAATGGACCAAAGCAGAAACTGGAGTGGGAGCAGCCATTGCAGCCGGTAGCCAAGAAGAAAAAGGAATTTGAGCTCTCTTGGTCAAACCAGCGATCATCACTAATCCTCCAATAATTACTATATCTCTACTATCAACTATCTCATTTAAATAAAAAATATAATTTCACCCCCCATAATTTAATATTCAAGCAATAGAAAGTAATAAAGCCACATCACCAATCTTGTTAGAAAGAGCAGTCAACATTCCAGCTCCATAAGACTTCACATTCTGAAAATAAATTACCAAAAGGTATGATACTAATCCTAAACCATCTCATCCTAACAAAATTCTAATCAAATTTGGACTAATAATTAAAAATGCTATAGAAACTACAAACATAATTACCAAAATAATAAATCGATCAATATTCTCCTCATCAGATATATACTCCTTTCTATAAAAAATTACCAAAGCAGAAATTATAGACACGAAAGATATAAAAGTTAAACTTATTCAATCCATCAACAAAGTTATCACTACACTCATCGAATTTAAGGAAACAACCTCCCACTCAATAAATACAACTAAATCAAATATAATAGAAATCATTCCACAAATAAATAGAGCCAATCTAGTAAAAAAAAGAAAAACACATCTCAATGTGCAAATTGACAAATACTTCACGGTTTAAAAAGACAAATCTTATCATTGACACCACAAATCAACATTTTTATTAAACTATCTAAACTACAATCAAAGCAAACATACATCACTCTTTAAAATCAATAAATTTAGTGGAAATCAATGCAACAACATTAACAAAAACTCTCGAATTTTTCCTCCACTAAAAGAGTAAACACCTGCAAACACCTTCCCATGTTGACTATAAGAGTATAAATAAAAAGTGTAAGCAGATCTAAAAAAAGACATTAAAGCCAACATAAATATAGTAATTCAAGACCAACTCACTATTCTATTAATTAATGAAATTTCACCCAACAAATTCAAAGTAGGAGGAGCAGCCATATTAGCCGAACATAATAAGAATCATCACAGAGCCATTGAAGGCATAAAATTTAATAATCCCTTATTAATTAATATTCTACGACTTCCCAAACGCTCATAAGAAACATTAGCCAAACAAAACAATCCCGAAGAACACAATCCATGAGCAATCATAAGAGTATAAGCCCCACAAACTCCTATATAAGTTAATGTCAACAAACCACCTAAAACTACCCCCATATGAGCTACAGATGAATACGCAATTAAAGCCTTCAAATCAGTTTGGCGTAAACAAATTAAACTAACTAAAACTGCCCCAACCAAACTGATTCTCATCCATACATAATTTAACTTCAATCCAACTCCTTGAAGAAAAGGAAATACACGTAACAAACCATAACCTCCTAACTTTAGCATAATTCCGGCCAAAATCATCGATCCTGAGACAGGAGCTTCAACATGTGCCTTTGGAAGCCACAAGTGCACCAAAAACATCGGCATTTTTACAAAAAAGGCCAAAACCAACGATAAATAAAGAATTTCTAAATCAAATATATAAGACTTCAGCAAATAAAAATTTATTGTTCCTGTAATTTTATATAAATAAAAAATACCAACTAATATAGGTAATGAAACAAACAAAGTATAAAATAATAAATAAATACCAGCCTGCAACCGTTCAGGCTGATAACCTCAACCCAAAATTAAAAATAAAGTCGGAATAAATCTTCTTTCAAAAAATAAATAAAAAGAAAACAATCTCACTCTTCTAAAGGCCAGAATCAACAAAAACAATAACATAACCACATTTAACAAAAACAAATCCACATAATTGCCCGTCTTAAAAATTGACTCGCTAGCCATTAATATTAGAGAAACAATTCACAATCTCAACAAAATTAATCCATATGAAATAACGTCACACCCAAATAAATAAGAAATAGTTATAAAATAATTTCTATACATATTCATTAAAATAAAAATAAATCTAACTATAAAAAGAAATTGCTGAACCATTCAATAAGCTCTTCTCATAAAACACAATGGTATTAAAAATAAAACTCTAACAATCAACTTTATCATTATAATAAATTAAATCTCTGAAAATAATCATTTCCATGTGTACGTACTAAAGAAACCAAAATAGACAAGCCAAGAGCCCCTTCACAAACTCTAAAAGTTAAATATATCATACTAAAAAAATATTCATACCCCATAAAATTTAAGTAAATTATCAATAACAAAAACAAACTTAAAACAATATATTCTAAACTCAATAATATAGACAACAAATGCTTACGATTTGAAACAAAACAGAAAATCCCTATTAAAAACAAAACTCTAGGCAACCCTCAATATATTATCATTAGTTTTAATAGTTTAATGAAAACATTGGTCTTGTAAACCAAAAATAAGAAAAACTCTTTTAAAACTTCAAGAGAAAGGAATTTCCTTATCATTAGTTCCCAAAACTAATATTTTCAATTAAACTACCTCCTGAAATTATTCAATGAATTCTATCCACGTTAATATTAATCTTTGGTTTCATCTTCATAAACATGAACCACCCTCTGGCTATAGGATTAGTCCTTCTATTTCAAACTTTATTAACCTGCTTATTAACAGGAATAATTTCAAAAACATTCTGATTCTCTTATATTCTATTCCTAGTATTCCTGGGAGGAATATTAGTATTATTTATCTATGTTACCTCACTAGCTTCAAATGAAATATTTTCCTTCTCACCTAAATTATTAATATTAACAATTGCAATCTTCTGCGTTTCAACTTTAATACTAACAATCTATAACAAAACATTAATCTTAAATTACTTCCCTAATTTAGAAACAGCCTCCATTGCAGACCTCACATCATACACAATAGAAAATTCTTTATCCCTCAACAAACTTTATAACTATCCAACAAACTTATTAACAATTTTACTAATAAATTACCTTTTAGTTACCTTAATCGCAGTAGTAAAAATTACTAAATTATTCAAGGGTCCACTTCGACCAACATTTAACTAATGAACAAACCAATACGAACACATCACCCATTAATAAAAATTGCAAATGACGCCTTAGTAGATCTACCAGCTCCAATTAATATTTCAGCATGATGAAATTTTGGTTCACTGCTAGGTTTATGCTTAATTATCCAAATCGCCACAGGTTTATTCCTGGCTATACACTACACAGCAGACATCTCCATAGCTTTTAATAGAGTTAACCATATCTGTCGAGACGTTAATGCAGGATGACTACTACGAACTATACACGCCAACGGTGCATCTTTCTTCTTTATTTGCATTTACTTACACATCGGTCGAGGAATTTATTATGGCTCATATATATATACTCCCACATGACTAGTCGGAGTAGTAATCCTATTTCTTACAATAGCAACAGCCTTCGTAGGATATGTACTACCATGAGGGCAAATATCTTTTTGAGGAGCGACTGTAATTACCAACCTACTATCAGCTGTGCCTTATTTGGGGACTGATCTAGTACAATGAGTGTGAGGAGGATTTGCCGTTGATAACGCAACCCTAACACGATTTTTCACCTTCCATTTCATCCTCCCATTTATTATTTTAGCAATAACTATAATCCACCTAATTTTTCTTCACCAAACAGGTTCTAACAACCCACTGGGGTTAAACTCCAACAGCGATAAAATTCCATTCCACCCTTACTTTTCCCTAAAGGACATTGTAGGGTTTGTAGTTATATTTACTCTATTAATTATTCTAGTACTGGCAAACCCCTACTTCCTAGGAGACCCTGACAACTTCATCCCAGCTAACCCACTAGTCACACCCGCACACATCCAACCAGAATGATACTTCTTATTTGCTTATGCAATTCTCCGAGCCATCCCTAATAAACTAGGAGGAGTTATTGCACTAGTTCTATCCATCCTAATCTTAGCAGTACTCCCATTCTACAACATAAGAAAATTCCGAGGAATCCAATTCTATCCTATCAACCAAATTCTATTCTGAATTATGGTTACGACAGTCATTCTGCTAACCTGAGTAGGAGCTCGACCAGTTGAAAGCCCATTTGTAGAAGTAGGACAAATCTTAACTATAATCTACTTTTCTTATTTTTTAATCAACCCTCTAGTAACCAAATGATGAGATAAATACCTAGATTAATCAGTTAATGAGCTTGAATAAGCATATGTTTTGAAAACATAATATAGAAATAGAATTTTCTATTAACTTAGATCAAATTTACTAAAAAAAATTCCCTACAACATTAAAAACAACATCACCTTCACCCCAATAAAAAATAATAAAAAATTTAAAGACAAAGGAAGAAATCTTTTCCAGGCTAAGTACATCAACTTATCATAACGGAACCGAGGAAGTGTCCCCCGCACTCAAATAAACACAAATGAAATAAAAACCAACTTAAAGTAAAAATAAACAGAAAAAACATCAGCACCCAAAAAAAGAACCGAAAACAACATTCTCATAAATAAAATTCTTGAATACTCAGCTAAAAAAATCAAAGCAAATCCCCCTCTTCTGTATTCCACATTAAATCCAGAAACTAACTCGGACTCCCCCTCAGCAAAATCGAACGGAGTCCGATTGGTTTCAGCAAGTGAAATTCTCAATCAAACCAAAGAGATGGGTATTAAAATAAAAATAAACCAAACGAACAATTGATACTTATAAAACATCAGCATATTATAACTACCAATTAAAAAAATAAAAGACAACAAAATCAAAGCCAATCTAACTTCATAAGAAATTCTTTGAGCTACAGCACGCAACCCCCCTAACAACGCATAATTAGAGTTAGAAGACCAACCTGCAACCATAACAGTATAAACACCTATTCTAGTACAACACAAAAAAAATAACAAACCTAAATTAAAAGAAAATAACTTAATAAATAAAGGTATACATATTCAAATAACTAATGAAAGAAACAAAGAAACTACAGGAGAAAAATAATATCTAATATAATTAGATATTAATGGATAAGTTTGTTCTTTCGTAAATAACTTAATTGCATCACAAAAGGGTTGAGGAATACCGGCCAACCCAACCTTATTAGGACCCTTTCGAATCTGAATATATCCTAAAACCTTACGCTCTAACAAAGTCAAAAAAGCCACACCTACTAAAACAAAAATAATTAAAACCAATCTACTTACAACCACCAAAATATATTCTATATAATACAAGTACTATTTGTAATAAAATTACATAAATAAATTCTAAATTTATTGCACTAATCTGCCAAAATAGTAATTAATTATATTCCCAACAAAAATATTTATATATCAAATATTTGGTCCTTTCGTACTAAAATATTTTATCTAATTAAAGATAGAAACCAACCTGGCTCACGCCGGTTTGAACTCAGATCATGTAAGATTTTAAAAGTCGAACAGACTTGGACTCTAAGCTGCTACACCTAAATCCATCTCTTAATCCAACATCGAGGTCGCAATCCCTTTTATCGATAAGAACTCTCCAAAAAAATTACGCTGTTATCCCTAAAGTAACTTAATTTTCTAATCGCTATTAACGGATCAAATTTTCATTAATTAATGTAACCAAAAACTAAAAGTTTTATAAATTTTAATATCACCCCAATAAAATAGTATTCACTAACATAACACAAAATATCTAAAAAATTATATCAGCTTAACTATAAAGATTTATAGGGTCTTCTCGTCTTTTAAAATCATTTCAGCTTTTTTACTGAAAAATAAAATTCTATTCCAAATTAAAATGAAACAGCTAATATCTCGTCCAGCCATTCATTCCAGCCTTCAATTAAAAGACTAATGATTATGCTACCTTTGCACAGTTAAAATACTGCGGCCATTTAATTATCAGTGGGCAGGCTAGACCTCATATTCACTCAAAAGGACATGTTTTTGTTAAACAGGCGGATACTCACTTTGCCGAATTCCTTACAAAAACTTACCATCTCAATTTACCTAAACAAATCAATATACTAATTATATCATCATCACTTATTATTCAATGTTAATAAAAATATTTTAATAAAAAATTAAAATTTAATTAAATATTTAATTTTAAAAATAGATTATAACACCCTTATTAATGATAGCTAATTCTAAGCTTACATTTTCTAATAACAATCCTTAATTTTTAATAATCTATCTCATAGCTTATCCCATAAGATATTAGATTAAATTACCAACTAAATTAACAAAATAAATTAGTTATAAAATAATCCTAAATTCAATTTATTTCTTAAAAAACTAGATACCTCCAAAAACGAATAACGTCTCATTTCTAACATCTTGTTCCAAATAAATTTACCACATTAACTTGAACAAAACATTAACTCTTCCAGAATCGAGAAAATTAACCTCTTTAATAAATATTTAATAAACCCTGATACACAAGGTACAATAAACAAAATCTTCTTCTAAATTAAAAATTTTTCAAACATATTTCAATAATCTTTCACAATACTAATAAACTCTAATTAATATTATTTTTTCTTTAAAAAATACTAAAACAATTCAGCTTTATAATTATTTTTAATACAATAAATTAATAAACAAAAAAACTAATAAATAAAATCTAATCAATTTATATTGATTTGCACAAAAATCTTTTCAGTGTAAATGAAAGGCTTAACTAATAAAGCTTTAAATTGCATTCTAGATACACTTTCCAGTACATCTACTATGTTACGACTTATCTTATCTTAATAATAAGAGCGACGGGCGATGTGTGCATATTTTAGAGCTAAAGTCAAATTATTTATCTATACAACTTTACTACCAAATCCACCTTCAATAAAAACTTTCAACTCATAAATCCGTTTAAATAAATTTATTGTAACCCATCTCTACTTAAGCATAAGCTACACCTTGATCTGATATACTTTTTAATTCAAACTCCCGAAAATAATCATTCTCATAAAATTTTCTTATAACGACGGTATATAAGCTGTCTAACAAACTCAAGTTAGGTCCAACGTGGATTATCGATTACAGGACAGGTTCCTCTGAATAGACTAAAATACCGCCAAATTTTTTAAGTTTCAAGAACATATCTACTACTACCTAAGTTTAATAATCTACATTTCAAATAATAGGGTATCTAATCCTAGTTTACAATCAAAATTTCCAAGCTTCAACCAACCCAATAAAAAATTTCATAAACTTAAAATTTCACCTAACAAGTTTAATTTAATTTTCAATTAACCAATTTAACTCAAACTAACAAAATTTACTTGTATCGTTCGTATAACCGCGGCTGCTGGCACAAAATTAGCCAATACTACCTAATATTACTATTTCTGAGCTTCCTCAAACCAATAATACTAATTACTGCGAATAAAATATACAACATCAACTATTTAAATTAATGTATACTCACACAAAAATTTACATATAAACTAAATTAACAACAAATTTTTAAGCCAAAATAAAACTTTGGATCATAAAACAACAACAACAAAATAACTAAAGTACTCCATAAAATTTTAATTTAAATAACAAAAATTGAATAGCCAACAACAGTAAATTAACTATTATCAAAATAACAAGTTATTGGTAACTAACTCCCACATTCCATGATACCCCCTATATCATATATACAAATAAACAACTGGAAATTATAACACACCAATCAACGCAACCACAAACAATTTAACAATCAATTCATCTAGTTAACCTACTATCAACTTAAATAAATAAAAATAATAAACATTTTACTAACTATTAAATTTCAAATAAATAATTTCATTTATTACAAAAACTGAAATTTTACCAAAAAAAAAATACCTATTTTAAAAATAGGAAAGACTTTTTTTTTTTT